CATTTATTCTCAAAGAACACGCAAACCGTTCTGGCAGATATCTGAAGACCTGGAAAGGGATTGGTTTATGTCACCAGAAGAAGCCCAAGCCTACGGAATTATTGATATGGTAGCGGATGATTCTTTTTTTTCTTTGTTGTAAATCAAAAATTTGCATATGTCAATATTGATATTAGGAATATTTCTGTCCTGTTTATTCCTAATAAACAAAGAATTTGCTTTCAAACAATTTCTGTACCCACTATTTTTTTTCTCTTTCCAATTCATCTATTTAGTAGGAATAGTGGATTTATTCTGTCCTGTTTATTCCTAATAAACATATATTCCTAATAAATACATGAATTGATGTTGTCTTTTCTCTTTTTAATCGTCTTAACAACCAGATTTCATAGAGTCGAATAAATTCTAAATTGAAATTATTGGGTTAGGATTGATCGAAACCAGCTCATTATCTATATGATTCACCATGCCAACTATAAAACAACTTATTAGAAACACAAGACAGCCAATCCGGACTGTAACAAAATCTCCCGCTCTTCGGGGATGCCCTCAACGCCGAGGAACATGTACTAGGGTGTATGTGCGACTCGTTTAGATCATATACTCAAATTAAAAAATCGATTCTATTAATAAGAATTGTATATATATAATTCTATTGTGTATAAAATTTATGGTTTTTCAATTGGTGCAAACCAAATCACCTTAATTTGCAATTTAAGATGCCCAATATTTTCCCATTGGGAATAAAATAGTTACCCATTAAGCGGGAAAAATCCTATTTGAAAGAAAGACAAATTATGCCCTAAATTTCGCAATAACGGACTAAGAGGGTCAACTACCCAGCTAATCTTCATACTTAAATACCGTTACTATATAGCTAGATTTCATTGTGAAAGACCTATTACTAGATATTTCATGGGTAGAGCCGAGAAGTGTGAACTGTACAAGTTCACAATAACATTGATTGAATCAAGATTCAATGAAGGAAGGGGCTCCGGTGTATAGATAGGACCTCACCGTTTAACAAGTAATCATAGAAACGATGGAACCCACCATTTCTTTGTTTATTTCTATTTTATTTACTATGGTTTTTTGAATACCTAGTATCAATAGAAGTTATTATTTCTAGTTTCAATACTTATACTTAGAAAAAACGAAAAAAAATAGTGGTTGGGAAGGTTATAGTAGCAAAAGCCATTGGAATTTTTATTTTATACATTGGAAGAATCCATGTTGTTAGTAATATAATATACTAGAAAGGATAAAAGAATAACTGAAAGAAAAAAATCAAAATAGTTATTTATTCATCGAAGTCTCATTTATCCAATGACCAAAACTAAACGAGGATCTATCGCTCGAAAACGGAGGACAAAAAGTAGTTCCTTTACATCAAGCTTTCGCGGAACTCGAACTATTTCGCAACAGAGAAGAAAAGCTTTGGTTTCGTCTCAGCGGGATAGAGATAGGAAAAAAAGGGACTTTCGCAGTTTGTGGATCAGTCGAATAAATGCAATAATTGGACAGAATAAAGAAAAAATCTACTATAGTAATTTAATGTATAATCTGTACAAGAATCAATTGCTTCTTAATCGTAAAATCGTTGCACAAATAGCTATATTAAAGGACAATTGTCTTTTTACGATTGCCAACGATATCATTAATAAAAATTCCCCGGAGACTGAACTCCGGGAAGGTGGTAGAATAAAAGAGATTTGTATGATAAAATAGAATTCATATGAATTATCAAAATAAATAATAAACCACGCTCAAAAAAAAATGATTCTTCTTTTCTTCACCTATTATCGTTTTTCTTAGAAGGAAACAATCTCAATAGGATTGTCGGATTTTTCGAAAAAAAAAAAAAATACCAATCCGCATAAACTTGGAGTTTAGATTCAATTAATGAAGTAACATAACTCTATTTTTTTTTTTTTAGAACAGGAGTTCTAGTTCTAGTTCTAGTAATCGACTCGCTTTTTTCATATTTTTTTTTTGCATTATGAAGACTTTTTTCATATTTTTTTTTTGCATTTTTAAGAAAAGTTGACGAATTTACAAAAGGTAACAAAGATAAAATACGAGCTTGTTTTATAGCAATCGTAATCAATCGTTGTTGTTTTAAGGTCAATTTATTCACACGTCTAGATAAAATTTTGCCTTCTCGAGTGATAAATTTGAAAAGTAAATTCAAGTTTTTATAATCAATTCGATCCCCAGATTGGATTAGGGGCGAACGCCTACGAATTGATTTCTTCGATTTAACAAACAGTCGCTTAGATTTATCCATGGTTTGTTTATTCCTATACCGAAAATCCCGTTTGTTATAAAAAAAAAAGGATTTGTTTTAGTTATATATATTCTTATTTTTTTTTTTGTAATATATTTGTTATATAAGGAAATAGATGCTATATAATGATATATGTATATAATTTCATGTTATAGAATGTTATTTATATAATATAGATAATTTCTCTGGTATCTATATAATTCATTTTGATGT